GGGGTCCTGCTTGCAGACCTTCTCCTCCTATCTTAATATCCCCTTGCTTCGACAAGGGAAAACCAGGTCTTTCCCCATTCAGTGAGCCCCTTCCGGGCTCCGTTGGATCAAAGTCCATTGCATGGGCTTGATTCAAAAGCAGATTTCGTAATAATTTGTTCCGGAAACCCGATTTCGTATTAAATCCACGAAAGGGGAGAAAAAAGGATAGAACTACCAATAAGAATACCAAAAAGTACACTAATACACCTTTTTTAAAGTACACTAATACACCTTTTTTTTTTTCAAAACTATTACAGTAAGAATTAGCATTAGTATTGAGACTAGAACTCAGAGGGTTTTTCATATAAAAAATGGGCATAAAAAATGGGCTATGATTTTTAATATTTTTAATTACTTCATATATGATATATATATGATATTTTAATTTCATATAAAACCTCCAAAAAAAATTAGATTAATATTCATTTTTTAATTTGTTTGTAATTTTTTAATTTGTTTGTAACAGGTTCCATGAATCCAATTTTCATTTCATCCGGGAAAAGCCATCTTTTTCTCAACAATGTCTTTGTCATTTGATCCAATAGCGTTCCGTTAGATAGGAAGAGATTTGATAAATACTGATAACTCTCGGATAGAGTATTAGAACGGAAAGATACATTAGATAATGAACTAGTGGTTCTAAACCATCTCTGGCGATTAATCAACAATTCAAAGTGCTTTTCTTGCGTCTTCTTGATAAACCAGCGTTTATATATAGATGTAGGAGGATCTGTTTGGGAAGTAAGAAGCCCCTTTGACATCTCTTCATCTGCAAATAATTCTCGATGTGAAAACACAGAGACAAAGGGCTGATCTTTGAATAGGAAAAAGAGTGGATCTGCAGGGTCCCAAATGAATTGGCTTATTCGAAAAAAGCCTTGGTCTTTGGAAGATCTATCTCGTGTCTGGTACTGCATGGTTCCACTCTGCAAGAACTCCGAATCATTCTCTTGAAGCTCATCCTCTTCATCATAAAGGATCCGCTTGCCCCGAAATGACCTGGACCAATAGGGAAATCCCAATTCATTGGGCCTTTCGATACAATCAAATAGAATGCCCCAAGGATGCCATATTCTAGGAGCCCAAACTATGTGATTAAATAAATCCTCCTCTATCTGTTGCGGATCGAGGGCCCCTTCCCCGAGAAATCTAGGATCAAGGATAGAACAAGATCCGTTTTGCATCATATCTAAGGGATTCCTTGGTTCGGGCCGAAGAAACAATGTCACTCGATCATTATCAAACTGATTGCAATCTTTTTCTGTCCGCGAGGATCCCACCAGAGCGCCTTCTACTTGTAATAGGCCATGAACTAAATCAGAATCATTCTCAACGAGTCCATAAGAAGTTATCCCATTTTTTTCATCGGGTCCGGGTAGAGACCAAAGATCTTGAGCGACCGATCCGGCGGAACAACTCAAAAGATAAAGAAGTATCGTTAATTTCTTCATGCTAGTTCCAAGTTCGAAGTACCATTTGTACAAATAGGAATCCCCTTCGTTACATGATTTCTTCTTAATATAGATAGATATAGGATCTATGGGGCAATTACTTAGAAGTACATTTTGTGCTACAGCCCTTCCTATCTGATAGAAAAGGATCCCATGATCCTGAACCGATCTTACCTGGGATCGCAAATCCCAAGTTTGTCTATGAAAAGCGGATCTAATTGTATTAGTGTCTATAATTGATTTCTTCTGTGTAATACTAATCGACAGGGCCTCATTGGTAAGTGCTACAAGATCTCGTGCATTGGAACCCATGGTTATGGACCCGAATCCATTAGTATGGAACATTTTCTTTTCCAAGAGAAATCCCCTAGTATATGAAAGGGTGAAAAAGTGCTTTCGTTGTTGTGGAATAAGAAGCCTTCGTATCTTAATGCACGTATTTAATTTATTCGGAGCTATTAGAGCGGGATCCACTTTTTGGGGAATATGAGTCGAAGCAATAACAAGAATATTTATAGTGGAACACCTTTCACAATCCCTGGAGAGATGGTTCACTAACAGACCGAGGGAGAAGTAATTCGACTCATTCACATCCAGATCATGAATGTTTGGAATCCATATTATGCAAGGAGACATTGCTTTTGCTAATTCGAATTGAAGGGTGATATAAAATCGGTCTTTTTCCGACATCATATCCATAGTTAGCAGTTCCAGCTCCGTATGAAGGTCACGATCGATATCGTCACTAGCATCAATATCGTCACTAGCATCAATATCATCACTAGCATCAATATCATCACTAGCATCAATATTATCACTAAGATTATCCAGGAACTTGTTCAGAAATACCGTAATGAAAGGAACATGGGAGTTTGTCGCTAGGTATTTGACCAAATAGGATCGTCCAGTTCCTATAGAACCTATCACTAAAATACCCCTAGAGGGAGATAAGGCTAAGCGGAGCGAAAAGGGTTTTCCATGAGATGGGAAATGAAAACTATTAGCCC